AAGAGAACTTCTGTTTATGCAAAAGTCGGGCGGGCCCTTCTATTTGGACCTACTAACCAGTTACGAAATAGCATTGACAGCCCTTACTCGTAGCTCAGCTTGTTTGAGAGCTAGATCCGCCTCGATTGTTTGCCCTTCAGCTTCCGCTTTCCTCAAGTTATCTTTCGCTATTTGAAGAGTTTGCTGAGCTTCTTGTGGATCAATGTCACTAGCCTTTTCCGCATCATGTGCGAAAACAGTAATCTCATTATTGACGATTCTAGCGAAACCACCCATCAGAGCCATCGTGAACCATTGATCGTTAAGGCGTATTTTTAAGATGCCTATGTCTAATCCTGTGACAATAGGGATGTGGTTTGGTAATACGCCAATTTCTCCACTATCAGTGGATAAAATGATTTCTTTCACTTCTGAATCCCAAAGAATTCGCTTAGGGGTCAGTACACGAAGATTTAAGGTCATTTCTTCAAATTACTCTCCTTTTCTAACTTCGTAGCCTTCGCAGTAGCTTCGTCGATGTTACCTACCAAATAAAAGGCCTGCTCAGGAAGACCATCAAATTCTCCGGAAAGAATCAAATTAAATCCTCTAATTGTTTCTGCCAGACCAACATACTTCCCCGGAGAACCTGTAAACACTTCCGCTACAAAAAAGGGTTGGGATAAGAAACGCTCAATTTTTCGTGCTCTTGCTACGGTTAAGCGATCCTCTTCGGATAATTCGTCCAACCCGAGAATAGCTATAATGTCCTGAAGTTCTTTGTAACGTTGTAAGGTTTGTTTAACTCTTTGCGCAATTTCATAATGTTCTTCGCCGACGATCCGAGGTTGAAGCATAGTTGACGTTGAATCTAAAGGATCTACTGCCGGATAGATACCCTTAGAAGCTAATCCTCTTGATAGTACAGTAGTAGCATCTAAATGTGCAAATGTGGTGGCAGGAGCAGGATCGGTCAAATCGTCCGCAGGTACATAAACAGCTTGAATAGAAGTTATGGACCCCTTTTTTGTAGAAGTAATTCTTTCTTGTAAAGAACCCATTTCGGTACTAAGGGTGGGTTGATAACCCACAGCGGAAGGCATTCTACCCAATAAGGCGGATACTTCAGATCCTGCTTGTACGAAACGGAAGATATTGTCGATAAATAAAAGTACGTCTTGTTTATTAACATCGCGGAAATATTCCGCCATAGTTAGGGCAGTCAAACCAACCCTCATACGAGCTCCCGGGGGTTCGTTCATCTGACCGTAGACTAGAGCTACTTTTGATTCCGCAATCTTTTGTTCATTAATTACTCCGGATTCCTTCATTTCCTTGTAAAGATCATTTCCTTCACGAGTACGCTCGCCTACTCCGCCAAATACGGATACACCTCCGTGAGCTTTGGCAATGTTATTGATCAATTCCATAATGAGTACTGTTTTACCCACTCCAGCCCCCCCGAATAATCCTATTTTTCCTCCACGGCGATAGGGGGCTAAAAGATCCACTACTTTAATTCCTGTTTCAAAAATAGATAATTTTGTATCTAACTCAATAAAATCGGGCGCAGATCTATGAATAGGGGATGTTGTCCGAGTATCTACAGGGCCTAAATTATCAATAGGCTCTCCTAGTACATTGAAAATTCGTCCTAGAGTCGCTCCGCCGACTGGAACACTCAAAGGAGCCCCTGTGTCAATCACTTCCATCCCTCTCATTAGACCATCTGTAGCACTCATAGCTACCGCTCTAACTCGATTATTGCCTAATAATTGTTGTACCTCACAAGTCACATTAATTTGTTGACCGGCAGTATCCCGACCCTGGACTACTAGGGCGTTATAAATATAGGGCATCTTGCCCTTGGGAAAGACTACATCCAATACCGGACCAATAATTTGGGCGATACGTCCCTGTTTTTTTTTTTCAAGGGTGGAATCCCCAAGGCTAGAGGCAGTGGGATTGAGTCTCATAATAATAAAAAAAGTGAAATATGGCGAAATTCGTTTCGAAAATTGTCGAATACAAAGGGTTCGATAGCAAATGGATCGATTAATTCAATAAGAAATGGAATGGGAACTGATGGTCCATTACCCCAGTACCCCCGGCACTATCCAACCGAATCCAATGCATTTTTTACTTATTCAATTTCAATTCACTGCGTGAGTTTTCAAGTTCAACCAACCCGTTTTCAAAAGATCAAACGGATACAGAAAAATCTTGATAAAGTATTTCATCTGTCTATTGTTATATACAATACTACCCATATTCTCCATCAAATTAGAATCTGAACTCTATTTAACTTACCATTCAGTATTTCTATCTCACTGTCCCCCTTTTTGCGGATTCAATTATGACCAACCTGTTCTTTTTTTATACCTATCCTTTCGTGGACGAATTGCGCACCCTTTGACATATAGGATTTACTATGGACAACCTATATCACTGTCAAGGGAGAATTCCTTATTATTTCGATATTTCGATTCAAAAAAAGGTAAGAAAGTCGAAACTTTAAAAA